GTGGGGGGTTTATTCTCCGGGGTACAACCCCCGGAGCGGGGGTCAGATGAGATGATCAAATCACGAGCTTCCCATAGAATATCCCTCGGAGCGAGGCTCCGATGAAAAGAAATGAAACACTATGCTCTCCGGGGTACAACCCCCGGAGCGGGGGTCAGATGAGATGATCAAATCACGAGCTTCCCATAGAATATCCCTCGGAGCGAGGCTCCGATGAAAAGAAATGAAACACTATGCTCTCCGGGGTACAACCCCCGGAGCGGGGGTCAGATGAGATGATCAAATCACGAGCTTCCCATAGAATATCCCTCGGAGCGAGGCTCCGATGAAAAGAAATGAAACACTATGCTCTCCGGGGTACAACCCCCGGAGCGGGGGTCAGATGAGATGATCAAATCACGAGCTTCCCATAGAATATCCCTCGGAGCGAGGCTCCGATGAAAAGAAATGAAACACTATGCTCTCCGGGGTACAACCCCCGGAGCGGGGGTCAGATGAGATGATCAAATCACGATACTTTCTGCAGAAAGAGAGAAGGTGGGAGGAGGAGGTAGGAGTTAATACTATATATATATATAATATAAAAGGTATTATATATAGTCTTTTTACATATCATATAAGAATTAAGGTTCTTAGATCTAAATATAAAAGATCTAAGAACCTTAGATACTAAAAGTATTGTATATACAATGACTTATTCTTTTATATTATATTATAGAGGTTACCTTGTAATCAAAGATGGTTTGATATAATTATGATATATCCATAGGAGTAAAGAGATATGTTTGTATGAAAGGGATTCAATTCTTCGTAGGTGTTCAAAAGAATTGAAATCCCTTCCTATTTGGGGGGGTAGGATTAAAGTCTATACAATAGATGTATATGGTAAGAAGTTATTGTTAACTCTATGGTATTCAAAGGTTGTTACGAGAGGTAATTGGATTGTTCAATAGATATAACGATTCTAGAGATCCCAGATAGCTGATACACTAGATTTAACATATAATAATCGTTATGTGCCCCGTTTTTTTGAAACTTACCAATAAAGTTTTATTCTAGCTAAAGAATTCTCTGTCAGATTGCTTCACATGCTAGTAATTAGAGGATAAATACGAAAGTCTAAAGGATTTCGGAAAATAAAATTATTCGCAGTGTTTCGTATTGGGTTTCAAGGAGAGTTGGAACCAGTAATTTTGTGAACTCTGGCTAAATTCGTGCCAGCCGCCGCGGTTATACGAAGAGGGTAAGAGTATTTGATTGGTTTGTAATTAGTTTTAAGAACAGGCAAGAAGTAAAGTTTTGTTGGGTGAAATTTTAAATATTGGGTTAGCCTATGGATGAGTGAATGAAGTTACGAAGCCTAGAAAATAAACTGGGATTAGATACCCCACTATTCTAGGAGTTAAAGTGAGGCCTGAGTAGTAGTAGTTATGTGCTTGAAACTCAAAGAATTTGGCGGTGTTTTAATCTGGTCAGAGGAACCTGTCCTGTAATCGATAACCCCCGTTTATTTAACTTAGCCTGGTTTTCAGCTTGTATACCGCCGTCAAAAGAGCGATTCGAGAGAAGTTGCTCAGGGTTTTTGATTAAGAAAGATGTCAGGTCAAGGTGCAGTTTATGGTTAAGGAGTGATGGGTTACAATAATTGTAATTACACGGAAATCCTTTTGCAAGAGAGGGTGGAAGGTGGATTTGAATGTAATGGGGAAGATTAAATCTTCGTGATACTGGCTCTAAAACAAGCACACATCGCCCGTCGCTCTCGTTTTTAAGGCGAGATAAGTCGTAACATAGTAGATGTACCGGAAGGTGCCTCTAGAAAGTCAAGATAGAGCTTGATGAGTTAAGCTTCTCATTTACACTGGGACGAGGTCGTGCAAGTCGATATATTTTGAAAGAAGGAGTTAGCATAATTTGTTTGTAGTTTAATTTGAGTTGGTAAACCAATTTTATAGGGCATGTTTTAGTAGTGGGTAAGGAAAAAATAGAATAAGCAATAGGGTAGTACTGTGAAGGAAGATTGAAATAGTTGAAAAGTATGTTTGAAGGAAGTAGACGAAGTGTTGTACCTTTTGTATCAGGGTTTAACAAGTGATAAGGAGGAATCTGTAATCTCGATGTGAGGAGGGCTATAAAGTTAGAATAGTTTAGGTGGCAAACTAATTATACATAGGTTTATAGGAATGACATATTAAACGATCCTCAGGGTATCTAGTTTCTTGAGAAATGAATTTAATTCAGGGGCTTGGAGAATTTGGAGACTTTGTCTTTAAGTTTAGATGGGCTTTAATGTTCTGGGGGATAAGCTCCAGGGTATTGTTAAAACTTAAGTGCTAAGAAAGGTAGTAGGCTTGAGAGTAGCCATCTTTTGAAGGGTGTTATAATTTATTTTCTAGGGGTTTAATTTTAAAAAGTTTAAGGGATGCATCAAGAAATAATCTTGAATGACAGAAGATTAGTTATAATGTTAAAATGAGTATAGAGTGTGGAAAAATGAGAAGTCCCGAGAAGGAACTCGGCAAATATAACGCTCGCCTGTTTATCAAAAACATCGCCTTTTGAGAAAATAGAAGGTCTGGCCTGCCCACTGAGAAGTTAAAGGGCCGCGGTATATTGACCGTGCAAAGGTAGCATAATCATTAGTCTTCTAATTAAAGGCTGGTATGAATGGTTGGACGAGGTGTTAGCTGTCTCCTTGGGACAAACTAAAATTTAACTTTTTAGTCAAAAGGCTAAAATATGATTGGAGGACGAGAAGACCCTATAGATCTTTATATTTAAATTGTTAAACCATTTTAGAGGGGGTTAGGTTTGACATGTCAAGTATTTTGTTGGGGTGACAGGAAGATAATCAAAACTATTTTATGTAGTGGACATTGATTTATGAATAAATGATCCGTGATAGCGATTAAAAGACTAAGTTACCTTAGGGATAACAGCGTAATCTTTTTTGAGAGTTCTAATCGACAAAAGGGGTTGCGACCTCGATGTTGGACTAAGGGTTATTCTTGGGTGTAGAAGTTCAAGGTTTAGGTCTGTTCGACCTTTGAATCCTTACATGATCTGAGTTCAGACCGGCGTAAGCCAGGTTGGTTTCTATCCTCAATTTTCAATAACATCTTAGTACGAAAGGACCAGATATTAGGGGTATCCTTTAAGAATTGAATACCAATAACTACTTTGGCAGATAAGTGCAATGGATTTAGAATCCTTGAATGGAGGTTATTCTTCAGGTAGTAAATGTTTTATAAGGATTTAGTTTTAGGGTTAGTGAGTAGTTTATTGTTAGTGGTTTGTGTATTGGTGGGTGTGGCCTTCTTGACGTTGTTGGAACGTAAGGTGTTAGGGTATATTCAAATCCGTAAGGGGCCGAATAAGGTTGGGTTTTGGGGGGTCCCCCAACCTTTTGCGGACGCAATTAAGTTGTTTACGAAGGAACAAACTTACCCGGTCGTTTCTAATTATTTACCTTATTATATTTCTCCTATTCTGGCGTTGTTTTTGGCTTTAATTGTGTGATTGGTGATGCCCTATTTGACGGGCCTTCATAATTTCGGTGTGGGGCTGTTGTTTTTCTTGTGTTGTACAAGCTTGGGGGTGTATACAGTTATGGTGGCGGGTTGAGCTTCAAACTCGAATTATGCTTTGTTAGGGGGACTGCGGGCAGTAGCTCAGACGATTTCCTACGAAGTTAGTTTGGCTTTAATTCTTCTTTCTTTTGTCTTTCTTATTGGGGGTTATAACCTATTGGACTTTAAGGTATACCAAGAGTTTGTTTGGTTTGTCTTGGTTACATTTCCTTTGGCTTTGGCGTGGTTGGCGTCTTGTTTGGCGGAAACTAACCGTACCCCGTTTGATTTTGCGGAGGGCGAGTCTGAGTTGGTTTCTGGGTTCAATGTAGAGTATAGTAGAGGGGGGTTTGCTTTGATTTTTATGGCAGAGTATGCTAGAATTTTATTTATAAGCATGTTGTTTTGTGTGTTGTTTTTAGGGTGTGATGTATTGAGCCTTTTCTTTTATCTGAAGTTGGTGTTCTTGGCTTTTGTTTTTATTTGGGTCCGGGGCACATTGCCACGATTCCGGTATGATAAGCTAATATTTTTAGCTTGGAAAAGTTTTCTTCCAGTGTCATTAAACTATTTAGTTTTCTTTAGAGGCTGAAAGATTTTTTCAATGGGGATTGGTGTCTAATTGAACTTTTTAAGTAAAGCCAATAGAGGAGTCGAACCTCTTGGGCATGCTTTCAAAACATAAATTATCCTCATAATTATTGGCTACTTGAGAAGTGAGTCTCAGAGTTTGAAGACACCTGGGTATAGAAGGTAGAAGAGGAAGTAGAGGACTGTTAAGATTTGGCCTAGGAGAATGTAGGGGTCTTCGACGGGTCGTGCTCCGATTCAGGTTAGAAGAATAATAATGGATAGTAAGGATCAGAATATGATTTGGTTGATTGGGTAAAATCTTGTTCCTCGAAAGTTACTTTGGTTGATGAAAGGTAGAATGAAGAGGATGGCAATAGAGAGAACGAGGGCAATCACCCCTCCTAGCTTGTTTGGGATAGAACGTAAGATTGCGTAGGCGAACAGGAAGTATCATTCGGGCTGGATGTGAACAGGGGTGACTAGGGGGTTTGCGGGGATAAAATTATCTGGGTCACCTAGAAGGTAGGGGTTTAAGAGCGTGAGCAGTGTAAGGGCTATTAAAAGGACTATAAACCCAAAGACATCCTTGAAAGTGAAATAGGGGTGAAAGGGAATTTTGTCAAGATCACTGTTAACTCCTAAAGGGTTATTAGATCCTGTTTGGTGGAGAAATAGAAGGTGGATTATGGTTGCTCCGGCAACGATGAAAGGAAGGAGGAAGTGGAAAGTGAAAAATCGTGTTAGCGTGGCGTTATCAACAGCGAATCCCCCTCACACCCACTGAACGAGATCTACCCCGAGGTAGGGAACCGCGGAGAGGAGGTTGGTGATCACAGTAGCTCCCCAGAAAGATATTTGTCCCCAGGGAAGGACGTAGCCTATGAATGCGGTACCCATAACCAGGAATAAGAGTAGGACACCTACTATTCATGTATGCATGAAGCGGTAGGATCCATAATAAATACCACGTCCAACGTGGAGATAGAGACAAATAAAAAAGAAAGAGGCCCCGTTTGCATGGAGCGTACGGAGAAGCCAGCCATAGTTAACATCTCGGCAAATATGAGCAACGCTCGAGAAGGCGAGGTCAATGTGGGCTGTGTAGTGTATTGCTAAGAAAAGTCCCGTGGCAATTTGTACAATTAAACAAAGTCCTAAAAGAGAGCCAAAATTTCATCATGCAGAGATATTGGATGGGGCGGGGAGGTCAACGAGGGCGCTATTGGCAATTTTAAAGAGTGGGTGGTGTAGTCGAATGGGTTTAAACATTAGTTCTTAGGGCGCAGCGGGCCTGCGAAGATTTGGGTGACCGTTACTACGGCAATAAGGGTAAGGAATAGATAGAGCACGAGCAGCAGAGTTAACGCGTACGTGGGAGTGTTGTACAATTTGACGAGGAGATGGAGAGTGAGTGGAGGGGAGTTTCAATCTCTCACTAGAGCTTGATCCGATGGATTGGACGGTAACCAAGTTGTTGGATCGTTTAATAAATTTAATCCCCCAATCGTAGCCACAAAAATTAGGGTTAGTAGTATAAAATGTCTAGAGACCGAGAACATTTCATTAGAAGCTAAGCTTGTAACATAAATAAATAGGACTAATATTCCTCCTAAAAATACAAGAAAGAGGATGTATGAAAACCAAAATGTGGGGGCACATAATCCTGTTACGAGGGCGATTAATAGGGTTTGGCAGAGGAGGGTTAAACCTATTGCTAAAGGGTGTCTCATGTGGAGGAAGTTAAAACCAGTGGCTAAACAGAGGGTAAGTAAAAGGGAGTGCGTCAAGACAGAGGGTAGTTTATAAAAATATTAGTTTTGGGGATTAAAGATAGGGCGGTAGCTTTACCTCTGAAGTTTTAAGAGAGGTCTCTCATTATTGGTTTACAAGACCAAGGTTTTATTTAAACTATTAAAACTAATGTTGAAGTTATTATGGCCTGTTAGATTGGGGGTGTTGTTATTTATTGGGGTGTGCGGTTTCGTATCTAACCGAAAGCATTTGTTAGCGACATTGTTGAGATTGGAGTTTATTGTATTGAGTTTGTATGGTGTTTTATTTTTATCCTTGACGAGTTTGGGTTGTGAGTTGTATTTTGTTGTGGTTTTTTTGACTTTTGCAGTGTGTGAGGGAGCGTTGGGGCTGTCGATTTTGGTGTCTATAATTCGAACACATGGGAATGATTACTTTCAATCATTTAATATTTTACAATGTTAAAAGTTATGTTGGCGTTAGTAGGTGTGATTCCGTTGGTTTTTATTTCACGAGGTTGGCATATGGTCCATGTGAGTTTTTATGCGTTGGCAGGCTTATTTATATTGTTGGGCGGGGTTCCTTATATTTTTTATCAGGTGAGATATTTTATGGGGTGTGATATTATTTCCTTCGGGCTTATTTTGTTAAGTTTTTGGATTTGTGGTTTGATAATCATGGCGAGCCAATCTGTGTTAAAGGCTGATTATTACCCGGCCTTGTTTTTGTTTATGGTTTTGTTTTTGATGTTGATATTATATTGCACGTTTAGTACTCAAAATTTATTTTTATTCTATTTATTTTTTGAGGGCTCTTTAATTCCCACATTATTTTTAATTCTGGGTTGGGGGTATCAACCGGAACGGGTACAAGCGGGGATATATCTTTTGTTTTACACTTTATTGGCGTCATTACCTTTATTGGTGGGTGTTTTTTATATTTACAGGGGCCAAGGGAGCTTGTTTTTCCCTTTCCTGCTCAGGGATGTGGGGTTAAACAGAAGAGCGTTAATATATGTGGCTTTAATTTTTGCATTTTTAGTGAAAATACCAATATTTTTGGTCCATCTTTGATTGCCTAAGGCGCACGTTGAGGCTCCGGTCAGAGGTTCGATGATTTTAGCTGGGGTTTTGTTGAAGCTTGGGGGCTATGGTTTGCTCCGGGTGTTTAATTTACTTACGGCCTCAGGAGTAAAGTTTAATTTTGTGTGGGTGGGCATTAGTTTAGTTGGTGGATGTTTAGTTAGTTTTATTTGTCTCCGGCAAACAGATTTGAAGGCCTTAGTGGCCTACTCTTCAGTTGCTCACATGGGCTTAGTATTGGGGGGACTAATAACGTTGAATTATTGGGGTGTATGTGGGGCGTTTACATTGATGCTCGCCCATGGCCTCTGTTCTTCGGGGTTGTTTTGCTTGACAAATATTTCTTATGAACGGTTGGGGAGCCGCAGACTGGTTATCAATAGGGGACTGTTGAATTTTATGCCGAGAATGGCTTTGTGGTGATTTTTATTAAGTTCTGCCAATATGGCAGCGCCCCCTACGTTGAATTTGTTGGGTGAAATTAGATTACTCAATAGCATGGTGGCTTGGTCTTGAGTCACTATAATTGGGTTGGGGGTTTTATCTTTTTTTAGAGCGGCGTATACTTTATATTTGTTTAGCTATAGTCAACATGGTAGTTTATACGGGGGTTTATATGCAACGGTAGGGGGTTATGGTCGAGAGTATTTGTTACTTTTTCTGCACTGGGTGCCCTTAAATTTGCTTATTTTGAAAAGTGAATCTAGTTTACTGTGAATTTGCTTGAATAGTTTAATCAAAATTTTGATTTGTGGGGTCAAGGATGTAATGAGTTACTTTGAGCAGTGTTGTGAAATTTGTCAGTTTGTTTTATTAGTTTTGTATTTTTGTTGGGGGCAAGCGTGAGTTTGTTTACAGCAGGGATTTTGAGTTTACTCAAGGAAATGGCATTTTTCGTGGAGTGGGAGGTGGTGAGCCTTCATTCGACAAGTGTTGTGATAACTTTTTTATTTGATTGAATGTCTTTGATTTTTATGAGTTTTGTACTTTTAATTTCTTCGTTGGTGATTTATTACAGAGAAGAATACATAGGAGGGGATAATAATATCAACCGGTTTATTTTATTGGTTTTGATATTTGTAATATCTATAATGTTATTGATTGTAAGTCCTAATTTGGTGAGAATTTTATTGGGCTGAGATGGGTTAGGGCTTGTGTCGTATTGTTTGGTTATTTATTACCAAAATGTAAAATCTTATAATGCAGGGATACTTACAGCTCTTTCGAACCGGGTTGGGGATGTGGCGCTTTTGCTCGCAATCGCGTGAATACTAAACTTCGGGAGTTTTAATTATGTTTACTATTTGGAAGCTATGAGGGGAACTCCTGAGATGGGGTTGGTAGGGGTATTGGTTGTGTTAGCAGCCATAACAAAGAGAGCCCAAATACCCTTTTCGGCCTGGCTGCCCGCTGCGATGGCAGCGCCCACCCCAGTATCAGCTTTGGTGCATTCTTCCACATTAGTTACGGCGGGGGTTTATCTACTGATCCGGTTTAGCCCGCTGCTTGAGGGTGAATGGATTTCTTCCTTCCTGTTGCTGGTTTCTGGGTTGACTATATTTATGGCGGGGCTGGGGGCTAACTTTGAGTTTGACTTAAAGAAAATTATTGCGTTATCAACTTTGAGTCAGTTAGGGTTAATGATGAGAGTGTTGTCTTTGGGATTTTATAAGTTGGCTTATTTTCACTTATTAACGCATGCTTTGTTTAAGGCTTTGCTTTTCATATGTGCGGGGGCAATTATTCACAATATAAAGGATTCTCAGGATATCCGTGGCATAGGAGGATTAGTGAGACAGATGCCCGCTACCGCGGCTTGTTTGAATGTGGCGAACCTTGCGTTGTGCGGGATGCCATTTTTGGCGGGGTTTTATTCAAAGGATCTGATTTTAGAGATAGCGACCCTAAGCTATTTAAATGGGGTCTCATTTTTCTTATTTTTCTTTTCTACAGGGCTAACGATGTGCTATTCTTTACGGCTGGTGTATTATAGCATTACCGGAGAGTTTCAATCAGCGGCCTGTCACCCCCTCAATGATGAGGGGCATATTATGCTCCGGGGGATGAGCGGGTTGTTGATTTTGTCTGTTGTAGGGGGGAGTGTAATGGGTTGACTGTTGTTTCCAACCCCTGGGATAGTTTGCTTACCTTTGGGATTAAAAACATTAGCGTTAAGAGTAAGTCTGAGCGGAGGTTGATTGGGGTATGAATTGGCAGGGTTCAAGGTTGGCGAAGAGGTTAAGAGTGTCGGCAGTTATGGGTTTGTTGTGTTTGTTGGGTCAATATGATTTATACCTTTCCTCTCTACACGTGGAGTGGCCCCAGCGCCTTTGTTTCTGGGGAGCAGTTTGGTGAAGAGTATGGATCAAGGGTGAAGTGAAGTCTTTGGGGGCCAAGGGCTGTTTAAGGGGTTGCAAGAAGCTTCTGGCTTAAACCAATGGTTGCAGGATAATAATTTGAAGGTTTATTTGACGGTCTTCGTTCTTTGGGTGATTATTTTGGTTAGTTTAGTGGTAATTTGCTTAAATAGCTTATAAAGAGCATGACATTGAAGATGTCAGGGAGACCTCTGGGTCTTTGAGCATTCATAAAGCCGAAGCTTCTCTTTACAGTGAAAATGTAATGTTTTAGGTAAACTACATGAACAGAAATGTTAACGGATTTTAACCGCTAGGGAAAGAGTTAGCAGCTCTTTCGTGGGCTTCACACTTCTTAAGTGGGGCAGGAGCCCAATGGCATCATTAACAGTGATGGGCCTCTTCTTTGGCTTCGCTTAAGAGCAGGGATGTAACCATCTAGTACCAGGTCGAAACTGGGTGCAAACTATCGCTTCCTACCCTCCTTTCTTTCTCCTTTTTTTAAGCACGAAAGGAGAAAGAATTAAGATTGGTTGATGTCCAACACCTTCTGGATGCAAACCAGATATTATTATTAACTACAATCCTAATGGGCTCAGTCGAGTGCCCCTTGGTTTCACTCATGATAGAGTCCTGCTACAAGGATAAAAAGGAAGAATGAGCCGACATAAAGTCATACGTGTGGGGCTGTGTAGGGGAGAAGGATGATTAGTGGGAGGAGGAGAACGATTTCTACGTCAAAGATCAGAAAGATGACGGCGATTAAGAAGAACCGTAGGGAAAAGGGCAGCCGTGAAGAGCTTTTAGGGTCGAATCCACACTCAAAAGGGGAACTCTTTTCCCGATCAACGATTGATTTTTTGGAGAGCAGGGCGGCCAGGCTTATGACGATGGTGGTGATGGTGACGAGGGTGATGCCTAGGGCAGAGATGATTAGAATTATCTACTTTGAGAAAGTTCAAACCTTTTGATTGGAAGTCAAATATACTTGTATACTAAGTAGATGGGTTAGCTCCCTCACCAGTAAATGGAGATGTACAGGAAGAGTCAGACGACGTCGACAAAGTGTCAGTATCAGGCGGCAGCTTCAAAGCCGAAGTGGTGGGCTGGGGAAAAGTGATGGAAATAGTGTCGAAGCAAGCATACAAGGAGGAACGTAGTTCCAATCAGGACATGGAGGCCATGAAACCCGGTTGCTATAAAAAATCTTGACCCATAGATAGAGTCGGCAATGGTGAAAGGAGCTTCGGCGTATTCGTAGCCTTGAAGGATGGAAAAATAAATTCCGAGAAGGACGGTGAAGAATAGGCCTTGAAGTCCTTGGGAGTGGTTTCCCTCTATCACTCCGTGGTGGGCTCATGTGATGGTGACTCCTGAGGCGAGTAGGATGGCGGTATTTAGTAGGGGAATTTGTAGGGGGTTGAATGGGGAAATTCCGGCAGGAGGTCAAATGGCTCCTAGGTCGATCGCGGGGGATAGGCTGCTATGGAAATAGGCTCAGAAGAAGGAGATAAAAAAGAAAACTTCTGAGACAATAAATAAAATTATCCCTCATCGTAATCCAATGGTTACAATGTAGGTGTGGAGGCCTTGGTAAGTGCCTTCCCGAGTGATGTCACGTCATCATTGGATTATAGTGAGGGTAGTGAGGGCAAGACCTAGAAAAAGGAGGGTGGTTGAGTATTGGTGAAATCATTGAATTAGTCCTCTAAGGGTTATTAGGGCACCAATAGCGCCGGTAAGAGGTCAGGGACTCTGGTCGACAAGGTGATAGGGGTGGTTGCTGTGTGTTGACATTAGTTTACTTCACTAGAATAAAGGGTTCTGAGGACGGCAAAGACGTAAGATTGGATAATGGCAACAGCGGATTCAAGGATAAGCAAGGCAATTTGTCCGATGATCAGGAATCTTAAAAGGGTTAGGGAGAGCGATGGGCCTGTATTTCCTAGGAGGGTTATGAGTAAGTGGCCGGCAATTATATTTGCTGCGAGTCGTACGGCGAGCGTTCCTGGGCGGATGACATTTCTAATGGTTTCAATACACACCATAAAGGGTATTAAGACAGCGGGAGTACCTTGGGGTACTAAATGGGCAAATATGTGTTGGGTGTGGTTGAGCCATCCGTAGATTATGAAGCTTAGTCATAAAGGAAGGGCCAAAGCGAGGGTGAATGTTAAGTGGCTAGAGCTGGTGAAAATATAGGGGAAAAGGCCTAGGAAGTTGTTGAATACAATCATAGAAAAAAGGGAGATGAAAAGAAAGGTGCTTCCTGGGTGGCCGGTGGGCCCTAGGAGAGTGCTGAATTCTTGGTGTAGGGTGGATGTGATTTTGTTTCATAGGAGGGTATATCGTGAGGGTATTAATCAAAAAGCTGCGGGAAGCAGGGTAAGACCTAGGAAGGTGCTGATTCAGTTTAATGAGAGGTTTAAGATGCTGCTAGTGGGGTCGAATACCGAGAATAGGTTTGTTATCACTTTCAGTTAAAGGGTGGGGTTGAGTGTTGGGTGGAGGAAAGAGCCGGTGCGTCGTGTGTTGTAAGGAAGTAGTTTATGATACTAAAGAAGATTAGGGCGCTCGAGAAAGTTAGGAAAAGAAGTAACCAGCTTAAGGGTGCTATTTGAGGCATTAAAGAGTGTTGGGGTGTACCAACAATTTTAGCATGACATACTAAGGTTAATTTAACTAACTCTTTCACTAGAAGTAATTGCGAGATTACTATGGGTGGTTTAAGAGACCACAACTTGCTTTCAGACACCTAGTGAGGCGGCCTCTATAGAAGAAATTCACTGGATAAAGGTCGTGGAGGGTACGCTTTCAATAACGATGGGCATGAAGCTATGATTTGCTCCACAAATTTCAGAACATTGTCCGTAGAATAGGCCGGGGCGGTTTATCAGGAATCTAGTTTGGTTAAGACGCCCAGGGGTCCCGTCTACCTTTACACCTAAAGAAGGGACGGCTCAGGAGTGGAGAACATCTGCGGCGGTAACAAGGATTCGGACTTGGGTGTTTATGGGTAAGACGGTGTGGTTATCGACTTCTAGGAGGCGAAATTCCCCTTCTGGGAGTTCCTGTGTAGGAATTATGTAGGCATCGAATTCAACATTGAGAAAATCGGAATATTCATAGCTTCAATATCATTGGTGTCCAATGGTCTTTAGAGTGATGGCAGGTTCTCTTACTTCGTCTAATAGGTAGAGAAGTCGTAGGGAAGGTAGGGCAATAAAAACCAGTGTGATGGCGGGGAGAATTGTCCAAACTATTTCAATGGCTTGTCCTTCGAGGAGATACCGATGAGTGTAGGTATTAAAAATTAGTGTAAGTATAAGGTAGCCGACGAGAACGGTGATCATAACGAGAATCAGGAGTGTGTGATCGTGAAAGAAGGTGAGTTGTTCTATTAGGGGAGACGTTCTATCTTGGAACCCTAGGTTAGTTCATGTTGACATTGGTTTCTAATAAGAGGGCAAACCTCTATGTAAGGAGCTTAAATCCATTGCACTTATCTGCCATACTAGAAGTTGAGAAGGGTTGGGAGTTCAGCGTAGCTATGTTCAGCAGGAGGTAGGGCGTGGAATCATTCAATAGAAGAGTTTATTTGCAGGGGGAATGTGACTTGACGATAGCTAATAATTCTTTCTCAAACGATGAAAACGAGTATAAGAACTCCCACAAAGGAGATTGTAGAGCCCACGGAGGAAACAACGTTTCATGCAGCGTATGCATCTGGGTAGTCAGAATACCGACGGGGCATACCGGCTAGCCCTAAAAAGTGTTGGGGGAAGAAAGTAAGGTTTACTCCAATGAACATTACCCCAAAGTGAATTTTTAGCCAGTGGGGGTGGAGAGAGAGTCCGGTGAATAGTGGGAACCAGTGGACAAGCCCCGCCATGATTGCGAAAACAGCCCCCATGGATAAGACATAGTGGAAGTGGGCGACGACATAGTAAGTGTCATGGAGAACGATGTCAATAGAGGAATTGGCTAAGACAACCCCAGTTAGGCCCCCAATCGTGAACAGGAAAACAAACCCAAGGGCTCAAAGAAGGGAGGGGCTATAGGTAAGTTGTGTCCCATGGAGAGTGGCGAGCCAGCTGAAAATTTTGATACCTGTGGGCACTGCGATAATTATGGTTGCGGCGGTGAAGTAGGCTCGGGTGTCAACATCTATACCGACTGTGAACATGTGATGGGCCCATACAACGAATCCTAGTAATCCAATGGCTAGCATGGCGTAGATTATACCTAGAGTCCCAAATACTTCCTTTTTACCACTTTCTTGGCTAATAATATGGGAGATTATACCAAAGCCTGGTAAAATTAGAATATAAACTTCGGGGTGTCCGAAGAATCAGAACAAGTGTTGGTAAAGAATAGGATCACCACCTCCCGCGGGGTCAAAGAAAGAGGTATTTAAATTACGGTCTGTGAGGAGTATGGTGATTGCTCCAGCAAGAACGGGCAATGAGAGTAAGAGGAGGACGGCTGTGATTAGGACGGACCAAACAAATAGTGGGATTCGGTCCATAGTCATACCAGTAGATCGCATGTTAATGGTTGTGGTAATAAAATTTACTGCCCCCAAGATGGAGGAAATACCTGCGAGGTGAAGAGAGAAAATGGCCAGGTCTACTGATGCTCCGGCATGTGCAATCCCCGCAGAAAGCGGAGGGTAGACGGTCCAGCCTGTGCCAGCGCCATTTTCTACTATACTGCTAGTGAGTAGTAGTGTGAGAGCAGGGGGGAGTAGCCAGAAGCTTATATTGTTTATTCGGGGAAAGGCCATGTCAGGGGCCCCAAGTATGAGGGGAACAAGTCAATTACCAAATCCTCCAATTATAATGGGCATTACTATGAAGAAAATTATAATGAAAGCGTGAGCGGTTACAATCACATTGTAAATTTGGTCATCTCCAATCAGGGAGCCAGGCTGTCCTAGTTCTGCTCGGATGAGCAAGCTTAATGAAGTTCCGACTATGCCTGACCAGGCACCAAAGATGAAATAGAGGGTTCCAATATCCTTGTGGTTTGTTGAAAAAAGTCATTGTCGCGGTAGAATGGCTGAGTTTAGGCGATAGATTGTAAATCTATTTAGGAGGGTATTCTCTCTTTTGCCAGGTTTTATAGTCTAATCAAGACGCTAGGCTGCAATTCTAGAAATGCAGGGAACTGCTAAAGCTTAAAAGGTTGGACTTTTATTGGCAGCTTTGAAGGCTGCTTGTTTATTTAACATAAAGCTTTAGAGGGCAGGCAATACAAGAGGCATGAAAATGAGGCCAAGGGCGGACAAGGAGAGAAGTCCTAGTGTGAGGGCTTGGAGTTGTGGGGAGAAGAGGTTGCCAGGGCCTCATTTTGGTGATGAGTGGGTGAATACAAACGCTGCGTAGCCTATCCGCAAGTAGAAGTATAAAGTCCCCAGGGTCAGGAGGACTATGGTTGTGACTAAAGCGTAGAAGTTTTGGGCCACTAAACTTTGAATGATAATTCACTTGGGGAGAAACCCAAGAAACGGGGGTAGCCCTCCGAGAGACAGCAAGTTGCAAAAGAAAGCTAGTTTGAGTAGGGGGCTACTTATGGGGATGCCAAAGAGTTGATTGAGGTGGGTCAGTTGGTGGGAGTGAAAGAGGAGGACAAGGGAGGTGCTTAAGAGTCTGTAGAACCCAAAATAAGTGAGCCAGAAACTCTCCCCTAACAGTACCGCGGAGAGGAGCCAGCCTGTATGGTTGATTGAGGAGTAAGCTATGATGCGTCGTAGGGAGGTTTGATTGACACCCCCAATCGACCCAATGCTGATGCAAAGGATAATAATGACGAAGGCAAAGGGTTCAGGGGCTCATAGGTAGGAGATGAGTATTAGCGGGGCGATTTTTTGCCACGTCATAAGGATTAAACTATTCACCCAGTCGAGTCCTTCCATAACTCCGGGGAGTCAAAAGTGAAACGGTGCAGCTCCTATTTTTAGTAATAAGGAAGATCTGATCAGGGCGTTTAAGACTCTAGGGGAGCCCAGGGTTGAGAAAGTGAATTGAGTATTTAGGCTCAAGGTAAGGGCCCCAAAGAGAAGAATTGAAGAGGCGAGCGCTTGGGTAAGGAAATATTTAAGGGCTGCTTCCGTGGCAAACTGGTTGTTTAAATTCGATATAAGAGGAATAAAAGATAGGAGGTTGATTTCTAGGCCGAGCCAACCCCCTAATCAAGAGTTGGAGGAAACAGAAATTAGAGTTCCTGTCATTAAGGTGAGATAGAAGAGTAGACGTGTCGGATGGTTTAACATTAGATTTAAAGTGAGGAGGTAGCGAAGGAGCAGGAGGAACATACATTATAGTGTACGAGGCACAAGAGTTTTTGATACTCTGGGGAATAGTTTAATTCTATTAAATGTAAGTAGAAAGAGGAGTGACCTCCATAAACAGGGTATGAACCTGGTAGCTTAGCTTAGCTTATCTTTCCTAACGAAAGTAGGGCATCCCACATGATCTACTCTATCAAAGTAGCCCTTTTGTCAGGCATTTCATT